ATAGGATCCCTATCTACCAAAATTTTGACTTCTGGTTCCGGCGAACGAATAATCATTGAGTCCTCCTCTTTCCGGACAACACATACAAAGAAACCTGCCAAGAGTAAAGTAAGAACCTATGAAAGATGCTTAAAATGAGTTTCTTTCTCTTCTATCTCCCATCTATCTACTTTAACTTTAGTTATTTACTAGAGCAATTATGATATGGAAGTCGATCCGGGGCAAGTGTTCGGATCTATTATGACATAGCCAGGAGGCGCTCAACGGACCTTTTTTAACCCTCTCAAAACCTTTTATGGTCTTTTAATTGGCGCAAAAACCTTATTTTTGTGCAATCTAGTGTATTCATATCTCAATTATAAGTTTCTAGAAGAAACTCTTTTATGTCTTACATAAAATATATTGATTATTCTCTTCCAATTAGATTCACAATCACGTAAAGAGCCATTATTCATTCCTAAGAAACAACCGGGTATCTATTCATTTCATTCGAAAGTTTCTTTTATTCATTTTATTTTAGTAGCAGAAAACCAAATATATAGATTCTCTACTCTATCTGTGTATCGTTTATCTTAGGAAATAAGAGACGAAATAGAACAATCTTTAAAAAGATATTAGAAAGGATATGATGAAATTCTTTGATTGGTTCTTCCCAAAAATGATCCGTTTTAGTTGACTGATAGGTATAGGTACAATAAACACTGAATCGAATTCTAATAACTTAACTAATTCTAATAAATAGAAAATGAAAATTTAGAACAAATTCTAAATAAAAAAGAATTAAAGTATTCTTATAAAGTAAAGTATTTTTATTCAAAACGCCTTGTGATCTTCAACCAATTCTGTGCTTCAATATAATTTCCAGGAGTAAGTGCTATAGCTTGTTTCCAATACTCAGCGGCTTGATCGAACCAAGCCTCCGCAATTTCAGAATCGCCTTGCCGAATGGCCTGTTCTCCACGGGCGGAATAGGAGGGTAACTTCCTTCCCTTAGAACCGTACTTGAGAGTTTCCTATCTCATACGGCTCGCTCATCGACAGTCAATTTTTTCTTTTGCCGTCCCGTTTTTAGGTTTTTCGAGCTAACCAAAAGAGGTTAATTACAAAAGTTTCAAACTTTCTTTATTTTATTTTTTATTTAATTAGTTTTATCTTTTCTCCCACCTTCAGAAGAATAAAGCAGAGGCATTCTATCTTTTTTCTTAAAGGTAACTATCCCGGTTTCATATATCATATATAAATATTGTATTTATAATCTCTACATTTCTATATTTTAGATACAATCTTTGAAGATATAGAATTGTTGAAAAAGGCTTTCAGAATAAGAAAGACTTACTATCTTTGGGATTTGATGCTACACCGCTGCTCAATACCGTAGGGGATCAACTCTATTACATAAATTGATTCCTAATTTTTATCTCATATTCTGGTTCTGGATAAGTAAAAGTAAGCAGTTATTATTGTATCGGCCAAAAATTTCGCTAATTGATCTTTACGGCGCTTTCTCTATCAATTAAATCTTTTATCCATAGAATCAAAAAGTATCTAGGCATTTTAGTTCTTCATATTTTGGCTTCTATAAAGTTTATTTCTTTGCTACAGCTAATAAAAATCGTATTTGGTACGATACATATGTAGAAAGCCCGTATTTTTCGTTTTTTCTAGTATTTACTAGCGTATTTTCCCTTTATTTTTCTTTCTATAGTGGAGATAGTCGCACGTAATGACAGATCACGGCCATATTATTAAAAGCTTGTGGTAAGAACGGGTTTCGTTCTAGGGCTCGAAAATAATATTCCAAAGCTTTCGTATGTTCTCCATTACTTGTGTGAATAAGGCCTATGTTATAGAGTATATAACTTCGATCATAGGGATCAATTTCCAGTCGCATAGCTTCATAATAATTCTGTAAAGCTTCCGCATAATTTCCTTCGGATTGAGCCGACATCCGTTACGGTCGTCATTCGATTAAAAGAATCTCCGTTCCAAAACCGTACGTGAAATTTTCATCTCATACGGCTCCTCCCTTATGTGCATAATGAAAATTATACTATAGAATTAAGAATGAAAAAAGATTGAAATTTTTTCATTATGAACTAAGCGGGGCTAGTGTTTTTACAAGAAATCTCTAGCCAACCTTCCTGCAAAAGATCTTTTCTTAACATCAAGCACGTTGGTACTAGATAAAAAGAGAACTCCAGCAATTTCTTTGTCCTCAACGCCCCTTAATTATTCTTTCTATTTTTTAGTTTAAGGAATTAGTCACTTCAACAGCCTTCAATGGTTCCATGGGTATCCAAAGTACGAACGAGATGGATGTTTGTTGTCCCAACCATTTTTGGGAGTCCCGATCCCAAACAAGGAAAAGGAATAAAGATATATTTGAAAACAAGGGTTTCGTATTGTTGATTCCTAGACGTAGTGCTTCTTCCCCTGTGCCGCCTATTGGTACTAGTGGAGGAGGGTTGACCTGCAACAGGGAACCCATAGGTGTGTCACC